TGTTCTACTTTTGGAAGACCCTGTGTTATATCACCAGATCTCGATTTTTCATATATAAACGTAACTAATGTATCTCCTTCGTAAAGGGTTTCCCCATAATGGCCATGAACAGTTGCTCCGGGGGTGGCCAAATAAGGCTTAGCTGATCGTATCACTATCGAGTCAACTTGAACAAGTATAACTTGACCCGATTTGAGGGGCGGTCCCTTTTTGGCTATACATACATTTTCACAAATAAACTGTCCAAGACTAATTATTTTAGATGTCTCTGCACAATAATTGTGATGGAGAAAAGACCAATTCAAATTGAATGGATTTAAAATAATGTTACGGCATGGATCGGGATTAAAAATTTTTCCATTTTCATCCATTAAATAATATTGAAATTTAATCACTTGAAAAGTCTGTTTTAAATTGTCAAGTTGCAAATATTTAGTTACTAAGATCTGATTATGAGTTATTAAATGGTAAGATGAATAAAAATTCTCAATTGGAAGGCATGTTCCTAAAGGGCCCAATGAATTCCTAATTGGAATTAGGGCATCTTTTTTAATTGATTCTTTTATTACACTGTGATATTTTACATCCTTGAATGGCCCCATTCGAGAACAATTGGTTGCTGACAAAATTATCAACGACTGACATTCCTTATTTCTATTCAACAACGTATGAATAGTTCCTTGAGGTTGGTTAAGAGATTGTTGAATTTTTGCCTTGGAATAGGAATAAATGGCAGAAAAGGGGTTGATATTGGTACAATCTGATCCATTATCAGAGAGCAATCCTGACCCCGACGGATCATTCCTTTTTCCGATATACGAAATAGGGGATTTCACTAAGTTGATTCTTAGGAAATGTCGAATCAAACCATTTGTCCTTATTTCAACAAAAGAAGCACGGGCTTCTTCGCAAGAAGAACTTTTTTTGTCTTGGTTCCAATTCAATACTAAACAAGTCCGAACTAATTGAATACTTGTGTCAGAAATTCCTCGAATCGGTTTGCCATTTCCATAAAGGATATAATTGACAATTCGAAGTTCCACATTATCCCTTTCCTGCAATGGATCCGGTGGAAAAAGGGTTGCTAAATTTATACCGTCCGTTATTTCATATGTAACGACAGGTCGAACTAAAACAAAAAACCTTTTCTTACTAGGTGTAATTCGTTGGACATAGATCCAATTGTTAACTTTTTTGTATTCCTTGGAATTTCTTTTTCCTGTTCCTGGTGGTATCAAAACGCCGGTATGTCTGGATATCTTATCCGTCTCTCCAGGAAAATGGATATCTCCAGAAAAGATTTTCAGTTCAATTCGTTTTTTTTTTCTCTCCACCCGGACCAACCCACCGACTCGGCTTCTTAGATTTAAGGTGATTTGTGTATCGACCCCAACGATACTATTGTTCCGTACCATTAGGGAAGAAGATCCGGGCAAGATATGCACCTCTTCAGGAATGAAAAAAAATCGATCTACTTTCATTTGGTATTTTGGCCTAAATTCCTTGACTCCTCGATACTCAATCAAATCCTCTTTTTTGATGACTGAATGTGTTTCTATAGTCCCATATTTAATAATGCCCGAACTCTTTCTTCTGTATCGAGGATCATCGAAATAAGCAAGAATACTATTTCGACGGAAAATACCATTTACGGGGATTTCAATCGAGATACCTGAACAGGGCATTAGTTCATTCTCGAGTTCTTGAATCGAGTGTAGTGGAATGATGAATTTATTTCTTCGCCTTTTTGACAATAAATCAGAATTCTCGTGGAGAATAGGCGAATATACGAGATTATACTGACCAGTACCTATGATTCGATTAAGGTCTGAATAATCAGGAATCCTATCGTCTTTTTGACCATAAAAATCCGAACTAAACAATTTCTGCCTCGCCTGATCATTGGTTACTGAGAGGTTAGAAGTATATCTTCGCTTGCCAGAAAGAGCATGCGCATTCATTTGATCCTGATCCTTGTGGATCGAAAGGTAGACTAGACTGGACCTGCACGGCCCTCCTAATAATATCCATAAATGACTTGTTTTTGGTAATAGATGAACATTACCATATGTAAATTCGGGTGCATGATAGACATCGGTACTCCAGTGCATTTCTCCGTCTGAATCAGAATAAATATGTTTTCGAACCTTCTCTTTAAAATTCAAAGTGGATATTCCTGCGCGAATCTCAGCAATTACTTGTTCTGATTCTACATATTGATCGTTTTGAACTAAAAGCAAACTTTTGGGTGGAATATTCACATTATGTAGAATATCTTCACTTTCAATGGTTACATACAAGTCTATAGAACATAGAAAGGCGGGATGCCCATGACGTGTACGTGTCGGATGAACCAAGTCCTCATTGAATTTTATTTTTCCATTAGATGGGGCTCGCACATGTTCTGCAGTACCCCCCGTGAATACTCCTCCGGTATGAAAAGTTCTTAATGTTAATTGAGTCCCCGGTTCTCCAATCGATTGACCTGCAATAATACCTA